GGCCGTATGCTTGAAAGATAACCCAAAAAATCAAAGGAATGCTTGGATAATTGGTTTAGATGGATTCTTCCTGGTTGAGACCATACATAAAAATGACATTGCCAAAAATTGACAAGATAATATTTCCACTTATTCATCAGAAGAGGAGTATCTTTTGATGCCAGAATCAATTTTCCTTGATGGCTAACATACTGTATAAAAGGATCCTTGAAGAACCATAAGGTAGCCGGAAAAAGGACTTCTTCGACAGGATATTTTATTTTTTCATAAAAACGTATTCGCTCAAAAAAGATTCCAGAAGAGGTTAATCGTAAATGATTAGATTGGTTACGGAGAAAAAGTAAAATGGATTCATATTCATATACATAAGAATTATATAGGAGCAAGAATAATCTTTGATTACTTTTTGCAAAAATGGATTTTTGGGGAGTAATAAGAGTATTCCAACTATAATACTCGTGAAGAAAGAGCCGTAATAAATGCAAAGAAGAGGGATCTTTCACACAGTAGCGGAGGGTTTGAACCAAAATTTCCAGATGAATGGGGTAGGGTATTAGTACATCTGATGCATAATTTAAATGTGGAAATTTGTCCTCGAAAAAAGGAAATATTGAATGAATTGATCGTAAATTATAAGATTTTATGCTTTCTGTCTCCTCTAAGGAAGATACTAATCGTAGGGAAAACGGAATTTCCACAATGACTGCAAATCCCTCCGATATCATTTGAGAATACAAATTTTTGTTGTACCCCAAAAATTTATTTTGATTAGAATCATTAACGGAAATAAGAAAATTATTCTGTTGATACATTCGACTAATTAAACGTTTTATAATTAGTAAACTAGATTTCTTGTCATAACCTACATTATCAAACAAAATGGATCTATTTAAACCACGATCATGAGCAAGGGCATAAATATACTCCCGAAAGATAAGTGGGTATAGGAAGTCATATTGCGGAGATCTATATAATTCGAAATATCCTTGAAATTCTTCCATTTAAAATTCAATTTGAATCAGAAAAGAAAAGGTATTTATAGTAAGAAAAAACTAGATACCTCGGAAAACAAGTCAAACTCATCAACGGACTCTCTAGAACCTCCCTTTCCATATAATAGATTTTTGTTCGTTTATAGGATACCAAGATAGTTAGAAGCCTTTTATTTTATCAATCCAATCGCTCTTTTGATTTTGAAAAAAAAAATCTCTTTATCAATATACTGCCTTCTTCATACACATTTATCTCTGCCCCATAAAGGGGAATAGCTAATAGTTAGGGCTCATAAGAAATTTCTAATCCACTCATCGGAAAAGCTTTTCCCGCATTAGGCACTAATATATTTTTAACATCTAATTAGATGGGGTAATCATTCCAAAATTAAGAATAGAAGCTCGTTACTTTTTATTTCCCTAGAATTGGAACCTCTAGTAAGGCTCTACCCATTTATTCACTCGACCCCCCCCCAAAAAAAAATTCTTTTTTTTATTGAATTTAAACAATTGAAATAATATTTTGGACCTATTTAGTAAGAATGAAATATTCTCAGAATTATCCATTACTACGACATGCTGCTTTTTCCATTCATTCCTTTCAGGATCAGTCGTGGTCTTACAAACTCTACCGATGGTATGGACGAATCTTTTTCTTCATACAAATGTGTAAAAGATGCTAGTCGCACTTAAAAGCCGAGTACTCTACCGTTGAGTTAGCAACCCAAATAAACAAATTAGAATGTGTAGATACAATCAGAATCCAAATAAATAACGAAATTGAAGGGCACACCACAATAAAACCATAAAAAAAACAATGAAAAAAACTCTAACCCGCTCTGAACATAATAAAAATGAACAAATCCGACAAAAATACAAAAAATTCTCAAATAAAAGATAAAATAAAGTCAAAGATTTTCAAATATTTATAGACCGCCTCTTGTCTCTCTTCTCTTATATTATCCATTATATTATCCATTAATTAGTATATAAATTAGTATATATCGAATTTGATTGATTTAAATCTTAATCGAAAAAGACTTCTTGTATGACAGAAAATCTAAGAAACTATTATTTGAATGAAATAAAATCTATGGAGCAGGGATAAATGGATCCGTTTATCCACGATCGGATTATATTTATTTGATACACTGTTGTCAATATTAATATTGAGAAAAGCATAAGCATACATAAGCATACAAAAGATAAAACAAATTCTAAATCGAACTAACAATAATAATTCCGATTTCAATCAATTAAAATTAATCAAATTCAAATTATTTAAATAAAATTGCAATATAAAAAAACGAAGGACTTGTGTTGGATTGGCACTATATTTAGATTGGCACTATATATATAATAGAAATGGAAGACTTAATTAAGGAAGACGGCGGAGAAGTAGAAAAAACGAGGTTTATTCAATAACTAAAATAAACAGGGTTAGTCCTTTGTTTTTTTTTCTATTTTATTTCATTAATTGAATTTTGTTTGTTGATTAAGGTGAAGTTCCGTAAAAACCCCCGCCTTTTTTAAAATATCATGAACAGTTCCTGTAGGTTGAGCGCCTTTTTCAAGGAAGTATAGAATAGCAGGAACATTTAAATAAATTTGATTCTTTATCGGATCATAAAAACCCACTTTCCGAAGATCTCTTCCCTCTCGTCGAGCTCGAACATCAATTGCAACTATTCGATAAATGGCTCATTGGGATAGATGAACAATACCCCCCCTAGAAACGTATAAGAGGTTTTTCCCTCGTACGGCTCGAGAAAATTCGAAATTATGTCTATGTATAAAATTACAATATCAAATATATCCATAAAATCATCAAATTAATTAGACTATTGATTTTACTTTATTTTCTTATTCTTATCCAACAAAAAGAAAATTAGTCGTATTTGCACCCTCATAACTCAAGTTGGATAACTCTGAAATAACTCAAAAGAACAACCTTTTAGATATTTCATCTATTGAGCGGTCTCTAACCCTTTAATTGTCTTCTTTAGAATCCATTTTGATTCTTCATTCTGATCTAGTTGTTAAGACAATTGAAAAAGGTATTTCCTTGTTCCAGGATCTTTGCCTTGAATCATTGGGTTTAGACATTACTTCGGTGATCTTTAAATCCTTTCAAAACGGCAGCAACATACCATTTTTTGCGATTTCCTTCTGTCAAAGAATCATACAAATGTTGGATTCCTGCGTAATACACTTTCCTTTTGATTTGATCGAAAAAGTTTTACCAATTTCAGACCTTCCCTTGGAATTGGAAATTTTCTCGAATGGGCCCCTTTAAGTTTATGTATCGAAAATATACTTACGAAGTTGTTCCAATTTGTTGATTGATACTAACCCTAGATTCTTGCCCCTGAAAAATAAAAAAATACTTTCTACTCGAGCTCCATCCTATACTATATTATACCACCCCCCCCCCCAAAAAAAAGGGGTTACAGCGGAATAGAACAAATGATGTCGAGCCAAGAGCACTTTCATTCCTATATATTCCTATATAATATATATAAAAATGGTGGATGTAAGACTCCACAGCGGATCATGTCCTTCAAGTCGCACGTTGCTTTCTACCACATCGTTTTAAACGAAGTTTTACCATAACATTCCTTCAGTTTGGAACCCATATGTAATTGATTCAATTATGGAATCGTGAATAATCATTGGTTCGGTTGATACATAGTAATCTATACCTTTTCTTCTATAATGAAAAACGGAGAGTATCAGCAAGAATAAATTAATTTAACCCCATTTTTTTAGATTAATAGAGATTAATAGAATTTAATATTGGAAATTCTATTTTCTTAATCATTGTAAATTTGAAACTATTTTTCTATTTTTGTAAAAATCAAATTAGTTAACTAAATTATAACTAATATAACACGAATAAATAAATATAATACGAAGAAACAAGTTATTTTGAATCTGTATCTTCAAGTAAGATAATAGTGATAATAAATTCAACAATTTCACACTTCTTCAAGTACCAAGAACTCATAGGGGTTCGTTACAAAGATTTAATTGATTGAAAAATTTCCTATCCGATATAATTATTTGCATTTTGAAAAACAGAAAGTTTTCCAGCAAGGACCTTTCGTTTTTTATTATCATTTTATCATCAGTAAGAGAGAGGGAAAAAAAAATATTAGATTAAACATCTGTGATTAAAAAAAAATAGATAAAAAAACACTGATGTAAGAGAAGATTGAAATTTTATGTTGTTCTTTTTTTTTAATATTTATACTGTAAAATCATTACTATTTAACGAATCGCAAATGAATTCAATTTACTATTTCATATGCGTGTTATTTGAACTCAATTAAATTTGTGAAAACCTCCAAAAAAATAATAATCACATTCTATCCCAATATTCTACTCTTAATCTTAATACACTTAATACAGAAGGCTGTTGGAAAAGGCAATCTTTTATATTATATATATATATTTTTTATTTTATATATATATATATTTTTTTTTATGATATAAAAAAAAATAATAATATTATCTATTATATTATTATATATATATAATATATATATATATTATTATATTATATAGACTATTATATAGACAGGGTATGCTCTGGGACGGAAGGATTCGAACCTCCGAATAGCGGGACCAAAACCCGTTGCCTTACCACTTGGCCACGCCCCATTTATTTCTATTCGATACTAATAAACACTAATATTAAACACTACACTAATAGTGGTACGGGTTATTCGTCAACTCCTGTTAAAATATCTATTATTTATAAAATAAAATGGATTACTAGAATTTTTATACATGTAAACTATACATGTAGACATAGAATTAAACTGAATTTATTGATCATTACATATAATTCAATTAAGATATTGTACGAAAGTATGATTTATTCTATTCTCTTTTGATTTGAGATATAGAAGGATTGATTTTTGATTGGGTGAGTTCAAATAAAAGAAAGCTTTTTGGTCTATCTTATTTTATTTTTATTCATTTTTTTTTATTCTATTCTATCAATAATAACATATCTATAATAATAAACTCAATTAAATTTATTAACAACTCAATCAAAATAAATACAATTATCCCCCCCCCCAAAAAAAAATTGTTTTGCTATGCTTAATTTTTTTAGTTTGATCTGTATATACCTTAATCCTGCTCTTTATTCCAGTAGTTTTTTCGTCGCCAAATTGCCCGAAGCTTACGCTTTTTTGAATCCAATTGTAGATGTTATGCCAGTAATACCCCTGTTCTTTTTTCTCTTAGCCTTTGTTTGGCAAGCTGCTGTAAGTTTTCGATGATATTTTTAATAAAGTCCCAGACAAATCCACGATTTATTCGAAAAAAAAATTCGTAGAATTGATAAGATCAGATAAGTCGTACACTTTCAATTCAAATATTGAAATTATTGTACAACCGCGACAAGTTCGGATCACCCCACTTTAATCTCTTGTAAAAAAAAAAAAAAATAGAGTATGTGGTATAAAAGTGGAGAATCTATTCTCTTTTTTCCTAAAAAAATCTTGGAGATTGTGTAATGCTTACTCTCAAACTATTTGTTTACACGGTAGTGATATTCTTTGTTTCTCTCTTTATCTTCGGATTCCTGTCTAATGATCCAGGACGTAATCCTGGACGTGAAGACTAAAAAATAAGGGTTTCTTTGCTTTAAAACTGTAAAACTGTTATTAGTAAGATTTTATCTATTCCACTTTTTTAATTATTAATTTTGAACTAGTAAAAAAAAAAGAGTTCGCGATAAATTCGAAAGAAAATAACAAGCCATCAACGAAAACGGAAAGAGAGGGATTCGAACCCTCGGTACGAAAAACTCGTACAACGGATTAGCAATCCGACGCTTTAGTCCACTCAGCCATCTCTCCTCCCAATTGAAAAGGGATAATACTATGTTACATTATAAAAAATAAGGCTTGAAAATGCCCGTCATAGGTCATAGTATATACTCTTATTTTTTAATTTCGTGATTTTGTCCGAAGGGGCTTTTTATTTTAGTTCCACGGCCCGGCCTGGTCAGTACTTAGCCGGGCCCGCCCTTTTGTTCCAACAAATCATAAATAAAAAGATTTATTAAATTGAAAAAAAAAAAAAAAGAAATAAAAAAAAATTGCTTGTTATTGCGATAAAAAAGAACTTTTTCAATTTCTATGATTATGATATAGAATCAAATGGTATAGAATCAAAGTGCCGTTTCTTTCTTATCTTAGTTAGTCCTTTTATTCCGGTTTAAATAAGAAAAAGGGCACTCTCGTTTCTTGCCAGAATCTACTTTTGTGTTATGGCTTAAGTTCAAGACAAAAAACTCGGGCAAAAAAGCACTTGTTATTTAGTTATTAAAATGAAATAAATCCCCCTTTCCGAATCTCATTAGGTCCTCACAAAAGGGTAAACGCTCTAGTTTTCCTGATTCTTTTCTGATCTTTTGTTTTTTGATTAGGGTCGACAAAAGGCGCATTTATATACAATAATCTTATTGTAGCGGGTATAGTTTAGTGGTAAAAGTGTGATTCGTTCTTTAACCCTTTATATAGTTAAAGGGTCTTTCGGTTTGATTAATATTTATTCCGAACAAAAACTTTATTTCTTAAAAGGATTGAATCCTTTACCTCTCAATGAAAAATTCGAGGAAGAATATACATTCTCGTGATTTGTATCCAAGAACCTATTTAAAATTGAAAAATTGGATTATTAAATTACGAAACATAATTTTTTTATTGGATCAATACTTCCAATTGAATGAGTATAAGTAAAGGACCCATGGATAAAGATAAAAAGTGTATTTCTAATCGTAACTAAATCTTCAATTTTTCATTTCTATAGGGGAAATTGAAGCAAAACAGCTATTAAACAATGCCTTTGGTTTACTAAAGACATCGATCGATAAATTGTTTTAGCTCGGCAGAAACAAAATGCTTTTCCTAAAGATCTTTCAAATAGAAGTAAAGAACGAAGTAACTAGAAAGATTGTTAAAATAGAAAATATCTTTCTATAGGGATCGTCTAGAAAGCGGGTTGTTCTGAATAGATTCAGACATAAAAGCTGACATAGACGTTATGGGTCGGATTTTTTATTTCGTTCATGTCTAAATATGGGAATTTATCCATCTTCCATAAAGGAGCTGAATGAAACCAAAGTTTCACGTTCAGTTTTGAATTAGAGACGTTAAAAATGATGAATCAACGTCGACTATAACCCCTAGCCTTCCAAGCTAACGATGCGGGTTCGATTCCCGCTACCCGCTTTTACTTTATCATTAAAATCATTATAATCTTTAATATTCAATACGCTAAAAATAAAAAATAAAAAAATGAAATATTTTTTTGATTTTTAAAGAAATTTTTTAAAATATTCAATACAAAGGGTTGAATGAATCGAATTAATGTAATGCATCATTGACTTAAATACTAAATTCTTGGAATTCTTTCAACTACTTTTCCGAACAAGAAATATGAAAATTGGAGTGAAAAGCGTCCATTGTCTAATGGATAGGACAGAGGT